ATTGATCCCTATGATCGAAGTTATATACTTTATAACATAGGCCTTATCCACACAAGTAACGGAGAACATACTAAAGCTTTGGAATATTATTTTCGGGCGCTCGAACGAAACCCATTCTTACCCCAAGCTTTTAATAATATGGCCGTGATCTGTCATTACGTGCGACTATCTCCACTATAGAAAGAAAAAAGAAAAGAACAAGCAAATCCACAAATACTAATATAATAAATACTAGAAAGAAAGGCTTTCTACATATACATATATCGTCCAAAACAACGATTTTTATCAGCTGTAGCAAAGAATGAAACTTCATAGAAGTCAAAATATGAAGAAATCAATATGTCTAGATACCCCCTTTTTCTATGGATAAAAGATCTAATTGATAAAGGAAGCATCGTAAGGATCAATTAACGCGGTTTTGAACCGATACAATAAAAACTGCTTACTTATCTCATGATAGAAAAGTCAGGAATCCACTTATGTAATAAAGTAGATCCCCCGATATTTTGAGCAGCGGTGTAGTATCAAATCCCAAAGATAGAAAGTATTTTCTCTTTTAAATAAGAAAGAAAAGACTTTTTCCAAGATTCTATAGAAATGGATATATTATATAGAAAAGTATATGATATATAAAATCGAGATAGTTACCTTTCAGAAAATGATAATGAGGGTGTTAATGCCGATGCTTTATTCCCTTTTCTGAAGGTAGGAGAAAAGATAAAACTTAAAAAAAGATGAAATTCTTTATTAGTCAAAACTCAAGTTTGAAACTTATGTTAATAACTTCTTTTTTTCTTTTAGTTAACTTCAAGATAATAGAACAAAAAAAGAATTGACTGCTGAGCCGTATGAGTCAGGAAATTCTCAAGTACGGTTCTAAGGAAAGGAATTTACTCACCTATTCCGACCGAGGAGAACAGGCCATTCGACAGGGAGACTCGGAAGTTGCGGAGTCTTGGTTTAACCAAGCCGCTGAATATTGGAAACAAGCTATAGCCCTTACCCCCGGTAATTATATTGAAGCACAGAATTGGTTGAAGATCACAGGGCGTTTTGAATAAGAACACTCTGTTTATTTTATTTTTTTTTTTCTTATATTTTCTTCTTAAATTATATCTATCTATCTATAATTCTATCTATCTATATAGATAGATAGATATCTATAGTTATTAATTCTTGTTTGTTGTCCCCATCAATCAAATTAAATTAAAAAATCATTTCTATAGGAACGACCAATCACAGAATTTAATTATATCCCTTTAAAATTGTTAGATTTCGTCTAGTATTTCATAGAGATAAACGATATGTGGATACAGTAGAGACTTTTCTCCTTATTTCTGCTATTCAAACTAATATTCAATCAAATTAATAAAAGAAAATAGACCTTTCGAAAAAAGAAAAAAGAAAATACCGGTATGTTGCCTGGGATATTGCCTAATAATGAATGCTAATGACTGCTTACGGGATTTGAAATAGAGTAAGTACATAATAATACTTTTTTTCTATAAAAAAGGTAAAATTAGTTCCATCTAGGAACTTCTGAATAAAATATGAATACATTAGATTAGGCTGCACAAAAAATTATTTAACTTCCATTCAAAGTTCGCAAAAAGGTCTTAGAAGATTAAAAAAGGTCCGTTGAGCGCCCCACTCTTATGTCATAATAGATTCGAACACTTGCCCCGGATTGACTTCGAGATCATAATTGTTCTAGTGAATAACTAAAGAAAATAGATTAAATTAAAGAAAATAGATAGATGGGAGATAGAAGAGAACAAAACTCAATAGAAACATCTCTAATAAGTTCACTAATTCTGTTTTATGTTGGCAGGTCTCTTTGTATGTGTTGTCTGGAAAGAGGAGGACTCAATGATTATTCGTTCACCGGAACCAGAAGTGAAAATTTTGGTAGATAGAGATCCCATAAAAACTTCTTTCGAGGAATGGGCAAAACCTGGTCATTTCTCAAGAACAATAGCTAAGGGACCTGATACTACTACTTGGATCTGGAACCTACATGCTGACGCTCATGATTTTGATAGCCATACTAATGATTTAGAGGAGATTTCCCGAAAAGTTTTTAGTGCCCATTTCGGCCAACTCTCTATCATCTTTCTTTGGCTGAGTGGCATGTATTTTCATGGTGCTCGTTTTTCCAATTATGAGGCATGGTTAAGTGATCCTACTCACATTAGGCCTAGTGCTCAGGTGGTTTGGCCAATAGTGGGCCAAGAAATATTGAATGGTGATGTAGGGGGAGGGTTCCGAGGAATACAAATAACCTCTGGTTTTTTTCAGATTTGGAGAGCATCTGGAATAACTAGTGAATTACAACTCTATTGTACCGCAATTGGTGCATTGGTCTTTGCAGCCTTAATGCTTTTTGCTGGTTGGTTTCATTATCACAAAGCTGCTCCAAAATTGGCTTGGTTCCAAGATGTAGAATCTATGTTGAATCACCATTTGACAGGGCTCCTAGGGTTGGGGTCTCTTTCTTGGG